GACCCAGTAGCGAATACTGGTAATAATATCAGCAAAAGAACGTTCTCCTGTGCTTCCAGACATGCTGAGCTCCACATATTCTTGTACAGTCAAAAGGGGATCGATTCCGTAAAAGATTGGATCAGTAAATGGAAATTCACTGAAAAATTCTTTGTGAGATCGTCAATATTGTACCGAGGGCGTCTTTAGAGTATACCGAATCAGTATAGCTATCCTTCTTCTGACACAGCAACGCACTTTGAATTAGTATTGGAAGGAGGTGCTAAATAATTTCTTTCTTCCTTTACTTGTTCTTTGTTGATGTAAAAGAATGTCCTATTCAATCAATTTAATTTAAAATAATCTATTTCTCGCGATTATTAGTTTAGGGCTAGAAACGAGGATCAGGTAAAATGTGAATCTGATAAGGTAGTTTCTAATAATTCATGAAATTTATTAGAATATTCCCACAATTGTAAGTAAATGTGAGATCTAAAAATCTTTGTTATTCATAGTATTAGAAGCGCTTTTTGTTGAAATCTTTTTTTTTTTTTTTAGGAATTTGTTAGCCGTCTAGTAACAATTAAGAATAGAAATTCAAATTTTATTTGATAAACGAAAAAGAACAAAGAATGAAATAATTGGAATCACTAATGCATACATTGTTGTATTAGATATTAGATTAGATCGAAACTGAAGGTTCTTTATTGACTAACTACAAAGATGCGGATTTCTAATATGGAAAGATACAAAATAGAACTTCTAAAGCAAAAGAGAATAGAAATGACTAGTCTTATAATATAGTTGAACCAAAACACCTATTTTTTTTTTGAGTGATCATCTGATAACTTTTTGTTCTCATTCATTCAAAATAAAATATTATATTATATGAGTGAACCTATTACGGAATCTAATTAGTTAAAATGAAATTAAAATGATTCTAAGATTACTGTTCGCTCTAAAATAGAAAATAGATTCGATACAATAAAAAAATGATAAAAATAGGAATAATTTTCTAATTTGATTCCATAATGATTCGAAAAGAGTTTCTTTTCATTTTAAAAACGAAATTACACGACCCAGTTCTTATTATTCGTTTATAAGTTGAGTTGAAAAATGATCCAAGAATGCATTCGCTGATTGCAAACGTGGTATCGGTAGATGTTACAGATGATGAATCAATTTATTTTTATACAGTTGTGACTTTTTCCTTGTTAGTGCTGTCTATAATGATAGATGAATCAAAAACTTTCAATTGGTATTTTTTTTTCTTTCCTATTTTGCAAAAAAGTAAACTCAGGTAAGTACTTTTTTATAAACATATGTATAAAAAGAACATATTTCATTTAGCTCCTTAATGCCTACCATAACTAGTTATTTCGGTTTTCTACTAACGGCTTTAACTATAACCTCAGCTCTATTTATTGGTCTGAGCAAGATACGACTTATTTGAAATTAAGTGCACAATTCATAAAAGTAAATCTTTCCGCAAACTTCTGCGTATTTCTAGTTACTTACCGTGTCAATTGCCAATTATTGATCATTGAGATTCATGGTAATTCGGATTAATATTTAGGTATAGATATTACCTCTTTTTTCTCCTTTCAAACAAATTGAAATGATTGAAGTTTTTCTATTTGGAATCGTGTTAGGCCTAATTCCTATTACTTTGGCTGGATTATTTGTAACTGCATATTTACAATACAGGCGTGGCGATCAGTTGGACCTTTGATTAATTAACATCTCTTTTTTTTATTGACCTCCTCCTTTCTTTAATATCCAGGAGGTCAAATTAAGATTCCTGTTCCAGTTAGTGTTTCAGTCGAATTCGATGGAAGAAGATCTGAATCACGCTCTGTAGGATTTGAACCTACGACATCGGGTTTTGGAGACCCACGTTCTACCGAACTGAACTAAGAGCGCTTTTTTCTCATAAAATATAAGACTGTAAAGAAAAGGATTGGCCCCAATACATCTTGTATGCATACACTATAGGGTATCATAAGAATGATAGATTCTATATGATATGTCCAATGTGAATTGATCTCAAAAAATCCCTCATTACTGCTCAAAAGAGCAGTAATAGGTAGGGATGACAGGATTTGAACCCGTGACATTTTGTACCCAAAACAAACGCGCTACCAAGCTGCGCTACATCCCTTCCATTGGTCTACAGTGTCATTGTAGAGAATTCCTGTCTTGTTTTCCACATCGTTATCGCCTCTATTAAAATCTAGAATTTTTATGTCCATTTCGTCTTTTTGGTCTCATTTAACATATTAACATATAATAATAGTAAAAAACTTCTATCTATATGAAATATGGAACGGAACCCCTAGGAAAAATAAATGAGTTGGGCAATATTGGGGAAGAAAAGGACGTTTTTTTCTGTATAAAAAAAAAGTAAATCTTTTTATTGGATGATTGTACATTTCAATATGTATTATCTTCTGTATTACAAATTACAATAAAATGAAGGAGTTTTTTCAATGAGAGATCTACAAACATACCTTTCTGTGGCACCGGTACTAAGTACTCTATGGTTCGTTTCTTTGGCAGGTTTATTGATAGAGATTAATCGTTTTTTCCCGGATGCGTTGACGTTCCCCTTTTTTTAATTCTAGTTATTGAAGTGGGAAGGAATAAAGAAGATTAGAGATACAATTAAATAGCAGCCCCCCTCTTTTCTCTTTTTTCCCTTTTTAGAATTAGAATAAGGGAGGAAAGAGAAAGAATAAAAGTGCATTCAACGGCTGGGAGATTGGGGTTCAGGTTGGAATTAAATTAATATGAAATTTCTCTGTATTAAACTTCTATGGAAGTCGAATAGAAACTCTGGTTCTAGGGAAAGAGTATTATACAAGATACTTCTATGAAATACTGTACTGTGATTTGAAATATAGTTTAGAAATCTTTCTATCTTATTTCCTATATTGGATCTTATTTCCTATATTGGTTGTAGTGAAATCTTGCATAAGAAGATAGCAAGTTACAAATTCTATTTTTTTCCTTCCTTTCTTCTTTTTCGTTTCGGATTGAAAGAGGAAGAGTTGAGTAAATGAAAAATCCAAAGGAGGTTCATGGCCAAGGGTAAAGATGTGCGAATAGCGGTTCTTTTGGAATGTACCGCTTGTGTTCGAAACGGTGTTAATAAGGAATCAACGGGCATTTCCAGATATATTACTCAAAAGAACCGGCACAATACGCCTAATCGATTGGAGTTGCTAAAATTCTGTCCATATTGTAACAAACATACGATTCACGGGGAGATAAAGAAATAGATCGAAACGAGTACCTGCGCTCTTATCTTACAAGGAAAGGGAAAAAATGACATTATATATATAACATATTTAACATAGTTAAAGATAATTATAAACAAACCAAATCCTATTTATTTATTCTAATTAGAGATACGGCTGAAATAGGATTTTAGGGATAAGAAATAAACTAACCAAACCATGGATAAATCCAAGCGAACTTTTCTTAAATCCAAGCGATCTTTTCGTAGGCGTTTGCCCCCGATCCAATCGGGGGATCGAATTGATTATAAAAACATGAGTTTAATTAGTCGATTTATTAGTGAACAGGGAAAAATATTATCTAGACGAGTGAATAGATTGACCTTGAAACAACAACGATTAATTACTATTGCTATAAAACAAGCTCGTATTTTATCTTTGTTACCTTTTCTTAATAATGAGAAACAATTTGAAAGAACCGAGTCGACCACTAGAACTCCTAGTCTTAGAGCCAGAAAAAGATAGGTTTACTCTTTCTTCACTTGAATTCAAATCCCCATCCGAACTCAAAAGCGGATTGGTCTTTTGTTGGAAAAATCCAAGAATCCGAATTGAATTCTCGTGTCGTAAGAAAAAAATAATAATCTGGGAAGAATAAATTTTTTTATTGAACGTGTTGATTCATATTTATTTTGACTACTTTCTCATATTTTATCATATTCTATTCATTCATTTTTATTCGACCTTCCCGGAGTTCATTCTCCGGGCAACTCCGTTTAACCGGTGGATTCCTTCCAACTTACTTCTTTTATGATCTCATTGGAAATCATATAAAGACAATTCCTATTTGAGATAGCTATTTGTGCAAGTATTTTACGATTAAGAAGCAACTGTCTTTTGTACAGATCATTTATTAACCTACTATAACTATAGCATACCCCCCTTTCACGAATTGCTGCATTTATTCGAGTGATCCACAAACGACGAAAATTAATTTTTTGCTTATCCCTATCCCGATGAGCCGAAACCAAAGCTCTTATTTTTTGTTGAGTAATAGTTCGAGTAAGTCTTGAATGAGCCCCCCGAAAGCTTGATGCAAATAAACGAATTTTTGTTCTACGTCTCCGAGCGATATATCCCCGTCTAATTCTGGTCATTGAATAAATGAAACTTTAACGAATAACTAATAGATTTCCTTTCTTTCAGTTATTCTTTTGCCCCTTTCCTAGTATATTAATAACAAAACGGATTTTTCCAATGTATAAACTAAAAATTCCAATGGCTTTGGCTACTATAACCTTCCCAACCACGATTTTTTCTAGGCATTTCACCTCGAAATACGATATACTAGGTATTAAAAAAAAAAAGCATGATAAATAAATAGTGGATTCCATCGTTTCTATGGTTACTTCTTAAACGGTGAGGTCTTCTCTATACACCGGAGCCTTTACTTCATTTAATCAATGTTATTGCTAACTTGTATAGTTCACATTCTTCGGCTCTACCCATAAATTATCCAGTAATAGGTCTTTCACAACGAGCTCTACCTATACAGTAACGGTATTTAATTATGAAAGTTGGCTGGGTAGCTGACCTTGTTAGTCCGTTCTTGCAAGAGGGGTCTATGTTAACTAAGATTTCCTCCGCTTAATGGATAACCATTTGCTACCAATGGAGAATTGCTTCTCATCTTAAATTGAGGTGAGTGGTTTTACACCAATAGAAACCATAAATTTCATACAAAATAAAAGGAATATGATCAATTATCTTTCTTTTTAGATAATAAAAAAGAAATGTAGTTCATTTTTCCGTTCTATCCTATTTGATCATTTATATTTGAACATTGTTCTCTTTCCTTTGTTCTAGTTCATGATCTGAACGAGTCGCACATACACCCTAGTACATGTTCCTCGACGCTGAGGGCATCCCCGAAGCGCGGGGGATTTTGTGACATTTCTAATTGGCTGTCTTGTATTTCTAATAAGTTGTTTAATCGTTGGCATGTTGAATCATATACATAATGGGCTGGTTTAGATCGATCCTAACCGGATGATTATGAATTACTTTTATTCAATAGAATAGGAAATAAAAATCATTCATCATAGAATATTAAAATGAAACTCGGCAGGGTTAATTTTAAATTACGAATTGACGCGAAATCCAGGCTATTGTCATTCAACCGCTACAAGATCAACAATTCCATAAGCTTGGGCCTCTGTTGCTGACATAAAAACATCTCTTTCCATGTCTTCGGATACAACCCATAAGGGTTTGCCCGTTCTTTGTACATAAACCCTTGTCAGGGTTTCACGTAGTTTCAGCAGTTCTCCCACTTCCAGGATGAATTCTCCCGTTGCTACTTCAGAAAAAGAACCAGCAGGTTGATGGATCATTACCCTGATAATATAAGATAATAAAAGGTTTCTCTAGATGAGGGGAAGATAAAAGAAAGATAAAAGAATAACAAGAAAAAAAAAGATAGAATCGAACAACCGTACGGGCATTATGCATTGCATACGGCTCTACAATAAAATTGACCCTTACCTAAAAAAATAGGATCGATCAGACCCCGATAGGTAAATGATCAACTTACCACCCTTCCTTTCGGAGGAATTCAAAAATACTATGATGGCTCCGTTGCTTTATATATTTATTATATTTTTTTGTCTGTGATTTGTCTGTCATTCAGCAATCCCAAAGTTGCTTTTTTGTTTGATCAAATAAACTAAGGAAAAAAGAATCTTGTTTTTTTTTTTCGCTCTATACTCTCTAAACTATAAATATTGTTAAGAGACCTCTGGTGTGAAAAAAAGTTTGTGACGCTGAACTGGACTTCCGATAATAAAATAGGAAATACCTTTTTCTCATATTACTCTCTCGATACATAATCTAATCTAATGTTTCGAAAACAAAATTGATTATATCGAATTCAAAGTGCCATGCTATTATTACTTAATATTCATATTTCATATGGCGAAGGCATAGTCTTCTTTTTTCTCTCAAATAAAATAAAAGCCTCATTGGCGCCAAGCGTGAGGGAATGCTAAACGTTTGGTAATTTCTCCTCCGACCAGGATAAAAGATCCCATTGAAGCGGCTGATCCCATGCATATTGTATGTACATCTGGTAGCACAAATTGCATAGTATCATAAAGAGCCACCCCCGGTATTACCCATCCGCCAGGAGAGTTTATAAACAAATACAGATCTTTAGTATCATCCTCGATACTAAGATATATCATAAGACCAATAAGTTGATTTGAGATCTCGCTATCAACCTCTTGACCTAAAAAAAGTAATCTTTCTCGATAAAGTCGGTTGATTAGGGTCAAATTGTATCCCCCAGGAACCGTACAGGCGCCTTTTGACGCATACGGTTCAGAAAAAAAAGAGAATCAATGTGTAGATTCCAATACTTTTTCTTTTTTCATAGCAATAACTTATAAGCAATAACTTATAATAAAAGGATTTTCTTTTCTTTTTCACGAAACATTAGTTTGTGTTCCTTTCTTTATCCTTATATTGATTATATTTATATCCTTATATTTATTATATTTATAACGTATAATATAAAATAAATTTATCCAATTAACTTTTCATTGATGGATTGTTTCATCGAGATTCAATCCAAATCACGATGTCATTTTCTTGTTCTTAAATGGGCCTCTTTAATCTTTTTAGGTTTATGCTCTACTCCGGGTAAAGATCCGCCCGATTTTGATTTGTACATATAGTACAAATGCTCCCATTACCACTTCTTTTTGTTATCCCTTCTTTTTTTTTCAATTCACGCATTCCGTAAAATAGTTGACGGCTTCATGCATATTACTCGATTGATTGATTAACATAAGAGTTTGAAATAACTTCTACTTACAAAAAAGGATTTTTTTAAGAATAGGAATCCTTTATGATATAAAATAGACTACTTGGTTTTTTTTAAACGGAGCCTGGATACTTCAATGTAGTAGTCCAACTAAGCCAACCATAAATTCTTCTAATTTATAATAGTAATAATAATTCGAATCCCCCCCAAAAATGGATCTAATTGCACTTCACGCTCCAAATTTTTGATGATTCAATGAATCTTTCGTGGGCGAAACAGAGGATATCTCGATTGGGGAGAAAACGGGAAAATCCCATATGACCCAATATATCTGACAAGTCGCACTATATGTCAACCCAAGATGCATCTTCCTCTCCAGGACTTCGAAAAGGTACTTTTGGAACACCAATAGGCATTAAATGAAAGAAAAAAGAACTAAGTACTATATTTTACTTTGAT